TTAATTCTGTTTCTTCTAATCATAAGATTATAGGAATATCTTATCTTTGGTTATCATATTTTTTTGGAGTTATAGGGTTTTATCTCAGCCTGGCTGTACGTACAGAGTTAAGTATGAGTGGATTAAAAATAATCACAATGGATACTCTTGAGATATATAACATGTTATTCACGTTACACGGAATAATTATGATTTTCTTTAATATTATGACTGGACTTTTTGGCGGAATAGGAAATTATTTATTTCCTATTTTACTCGGCGCCTGCGACGTAATTTATCCTAGGGTAAATCTATACAGTTTGCTATTCCAGCCTATAGCATTCGGACTTGTAATATCGGCTCTATATCTTGAGATAGGAAGTGGTACTGGATGGACAATGTACCCTCCATTATCAACTTCTATCGCTTCTGTAGGCGTTGATTTTATAATTTTCGGATTATTGGCTTCGGGAATTGCTAGCTCATTAAGTAGTGTGAACTTTGTAACAACTTTTACGTCAATAAAGTCAATCGGCATGACAATTGATAGAATTCTACCAACAGCATGGTCAATTTTATTTACCTCATTGTTATTACTTCTTTCATTACCTGTTGTAACTTCTGTGTTTTTAATGATTTTTTTCGACAGACATTACAATACTATGTTTTTCGATGCCTCAAACGCTGGAGATCCTGTGCTGTTTCAGCATTTGTTCTGGTTTTTCGGGCATCCTGAAGTTTACATCCTAATTTTACCCGCTTTCGGGATTATAAGCTTAATACTTGCATGCTATACATCAAAAGAAGTATTTGGAAATCAAACTATGGTTCTGGCAATGGCCTCAATTGCTTTACTGGGGTGTCTAGTTTGGGGTCATCATATGTACACCTCAGGAATGGAAACCGACACTCGAGGATATTTCACAACAACAACAATATTAATCGCACTCCCTACAGGAAACAAAATATTTAACTGGATTTCAACTCTGCAAGGATGCGAGTTTTCAAGATCACTTGGAGTTGTTTTGCTTGCTATATTATTTATACTAAATTTTGTCGTTGGAGGTACAACAGGAGTTGTACTTGGTAACGCCGGAATTGACGTCGCTCTGCACGATACTGCTTATGTTGTAGGTCATTTTCATTTTGTTTTATCAATAGGAGCAATACTTGGATTGTTGTCCTTTATTGTATTGATTCAAAGAATGTTAATGGATATATTACTTTCAAATAAGACTGTATTGTTTATTATACCTCTGTTTTTATCTGGAGTTCTTATAACTTTTGTTCCAATGCATTTTATAGGATTTACACCTCTCCCAAGAAGAATTCCAGATTATCCAGATGATTTATGGTCATGGAATTTAATATCAACTGTCGGATCAACGATGATGTTAATCTTGAAAGTAATAATTTTAACTCTTATGGGGTTATAATTCTTACACAAGGCATGCAATACCGAACAGGGCCATTTATATTTTCATTTTATGCATCACTGCTAAGTTTTTAGCCAGACAGAACTATTAAACCATAACTTCGACTAATTAATGTATTTTTCTTGTTAACTATTTGTACGATAATTACGTCAAGTACCTAAAGAGTCATCAGTGATTTAATCCTTTTTATATTTAATGGGACCATGAATATATATGTACCGTTTTTGAAATTCAAAAGAGAATTCATAAGTAACCTTTGTGAAAGTGATAGCGAGATGGGAATTGTGCTTCTATAGTTTGATGTAATTTTTGAATCTCGTAAAGTAGAACAGCGATAGCGTTATAGCTCCTTCAGTCAGTACGAAGTCGAAACAAGGTAGTTGACAGTGAACTTGTAGCTGAACAAAGTAAAGAAACAGACGCTAAGTCAATAGCTTTTTGTGACTCAATGTTATAAAGTTTTTCAAATACTATATGTATTGTCCTTTTCAGCGTAGATGATACCTTTTTATAGTAATTAAAGCACTATAGAGCATACGTATATAGCATTGAAGGCTATAAATACGTGTCGAGCAGTGTGTTCAAAGTAGTTATTACGCGTATAGTATTAAGTTATTAAATTCAAGATGAATCCGTTATGATGTTATTATAATAAATTGGCTAATGATATAATTTAATATCAGCATGGGATTACAAAACAGTATATTATGTATCAAAATTTACTGTCAGCTAAAACGTATCAATTGCTCTACTCTGCTACCTCAAAAAAATATATTTATTTCAAATCTATATAGTGTTTTTGATGTAATTTTTTAAAGAAATAGTAGAAAGGTTAGCACGATCCAAACTAATTCAACGAAGTGCCAATAGAATCCGCAGACAAAGTCATCTTCTTTAAGTGTACCGTTTCCGTCGCTAATAAATGTTAATATTAGAAGTAGTATAAATCCGAAACATACATGTAATGAATGTAGGCCAGTTAAAATATAAAAATATAAAGTAGACCAATCATTATTTATGCAAGATGCTAGCAGCATATATTCGTCGCATTGAAAAGATATAAATTCAATACTAATTAAAACTAGGCATTCAGATAAGAAATCTATTTCAAATCCTGCGTCCTCATTTAATCTGTGAAGTAGAACAGATATAAAAGAAGATGCAATATTTAAGTATTCTGTAATTCTAAGAAATGGTTCAATATTAACTTCTATCAGAGTTAATGGATTAGCCCACCTAGAATGTAAGTACCCCCAAATGAATGAAGAAAATATTAAAACTTCAGAAACAATAAACATTGTAAATATTGCATATAATACAGAAGTGGATGTTGTAATTATTTCTCTAATACTGTCAATTAGTATTAGAAGGTTAGATGAGAAAAATTCTCCTATTCCCATATATTTTAAAGTGGTTGCGAACAATAAATGATGATTTAAGTATATTATAATAAAATTCTTATATATGGAATCAATATATTCCAGGGTATCTAATCCTGTACTATAAAGCAGATATAGAGTTTCAGATGTTGTTAATTATATTAATTGTACTTTAAGTCTGATTGAACGCTGTTCCGTATTAGACTATATAGGTTAACTTACATAGTCCACTTTTTTAAAAAAATTTGAGGAGCGTCTGTTGAGCACCTACATAAGACAGTGCTAAGATTTTGATATCTATGTATACTTTCTGACACCTGTTCAGTGGTATTATGTACCAAACAACGAGCGTCTGCTCTTAAAGTAAGAAATGATTGTCTAAATAACAATCGTGTGAATGGTGTAACGACTTCTCTATTGTCTCCACTAAATGTTATATGAAATAGACTTAGCTTTGAATAGGAAGCTTGATATACTATGACGGTTAGACCCTGTGCACCTTTACTTTTCTCAAAGTTTTGCAAGACTAAAAAAGGTATGGTGAGACGACATGGAGGTGTCAATAGATTAATTTCATTAGAACTGAAATTAATCATTGACCTGTTACCCCTGGCGTACCTTCTTACCAATAATTGTTTCTAGCTCTGTTCTAAATTTATGTAGAATATTCCTATCACATTAACTTCAAAAACCTGAACTCGTTCAACGCCTAACATGAATTTACTATACTCGGATTAAACAGTGTTACCGCGGCTGCTGGCACTGTATGATCTTACTAAATAACATCCAATCCTTATGTATGCTTGAAAGCTGTAATCAAAAATATTGTAAGTTTGAAATACTTTATGTAGCTATATATAATTTAGTTGCTAGAATATTCAACGTCTAGTACTTTCTGACGTTTAATATCAATTCCTACTTCCATCATCTTAACTCTTAAATATTCTAATAATATAATAACTATTGTGTCCTTCTGGAATTATGTTAATTTTAGTAATGAATATATCAGTATATACAGTAACTTATTACAGGTCATTACTCTTCATAAAAGATTTCGCAGAGAACAATCTATAATTGTTCAATTGGAATTTATCTATTAACTTTATTTCATCCAACATCATTTCAAGGATGTAAGGTTCATACCAAAGTATTGAATAAAGTTAGATTACAATTTTTACTGGAATACTTAATTATATAGGGTTTTTATCAGTAAGATATAACGTGTAAACTCGTATTAAACAACATGTTCCACTGATTTTACTACTTATAACATTTCAATATGTATGTTATGTACTAACTGACATCCAAGGCAAAGAATTGTAACACATTAATGTACTGATAAATTGGATAATTCCGGCTTTGTGTAATTATAAATGATCTACAAATTAGTGTATTTTTTTAAAAGTCGTCTAACATCAAAATTCGAATGAGGATAGCGGTTAATCTTTCCTATTCCTTACGTACTCGGGCTATCCAAGAAAAAAGCACGGGAAGAGTGACTCTAGACGCCAACTTCCCGGCGAAACTTTCCTCCTGTATTTTAATAGACTCTTTCTATAATTGCTAGATCAAGCAGTCTAGTAATACAGCAAGTGACTGCACATATTATATATGCACCTACCTTTAGGATATACAAATTGATTGCAATTTGTCCTAATGAACCCAATATAAAAAGGGCTGGTAGTACGACAGAAAGTGCTGTAGTCCAATTTCTATGATGGACGGCACATGATACTATTGCAGCAAAAGCTCTAGCTTCTGATAAAATTACCAGAAGTTCCATAATTGCAATCATTGCTAATAGTCCTGCGAATTTTCCAGGACATAATTTCAATGCTGCATAAAACACAAGTAAATACCACTCAGGAACAATATGTTCAGGAGTTTGTGAGCTATTTGCTTCGATCGAATTGTCGTGATCACCTTGAAATATAGGCAGTATTCCATATGCAATTTGAAGTGAAATTCCAACAAATAAAATAATTATGCATTTTAAATCGCAAAATGCTGGATTTAACAAAAATCTCTCACCTAATAGTGCGTCAAGATTAATTACAGGATTTGTACTTCCTTGACAATGCAAGTAAAATATATGTATAAGAACAAGAATTAATAAAACAAAAGGAAGAGAAAAATGTAGAATATAAAATCTACCAAGTGTCTCTGATTCAACACTAAATCCTCCCATTAGAAGACTGACAAAGTCTCCAACCCAATAAAATAAATTTAATATAACTGTTGCTCCCCAAAAGCTCATCTGACCGTTTGGAAGAGTATAACCCAAGAATGCGATAATAATACTTAAGACAAGAATTGCCCATCCAGTATACCACATCCAAGGGATGTATCTTGTAGAATAAGACAAACCTTTTGTGACATGAAAATACATGACCAAAAAGTAAATTGAAACACATACAGCGTGAAAATAGCGGACTAACCATCCTATATTTTTACTAACGTAAAGTGTTAGAAGGCTCTCAAAAGCATTTCCTCCATAAGGAGAATATATTGTGGCAGCTAATATTCCTGAGAAAATCTGCAGTAATAAAAGCATAGCCAAAAGGAATCCGTAATTCCAATTACCATTTATATTATCTGGTACTAAATAGTTTGTAAGATGTGATTTAATCATATTAAATGCAAATGTTAACTTGTTGGTTATAGCCCTGTATCCTAATTCATTTTTATAACAAATATATAAAAAATTTTTATACCTGTCAAGTTCCTTCACTAAATTTTATTAACAGTATTGAAATATATTTTAAACGTGATTGCAGAAATGGTGCTAAAATTTATTGCTTGAATAAGGTTTAGTAGGTATGAGAGTTCATCATATTAATATGGTACGTGAGTTGGGTTAAGAACGCCGTGAGGCAGTTCGTTCCCTATCTAGTATATTTAATTCAATATAACTTTTTAAAGATAAGATATTCCTATAATCTTATGATTAGAAGAAACAGAATTAAAAACTTGAAAAACAAATTAGAACTTAAAAAAAGCTTTCAACTGAATATAAGTGATCTAAAAATCCGAAAGATTCGGATTTTTAGATCACTTATATTCTGCGCAGCGCACAAAAACAAGTGATCTAAAAATCCG